ATATATATTGTTTTTTCATTTCATAAACAATATATATACACAAAATTTTTGTGTGGGTGGACTCTTAGTGCGGCTTTTCTTGCTTTTGGGGTTTGACAAGATATGATGGAGTTGTTAGCATTAAGGGGGGTAGGGGGGTTTGACGAAAATCCTCCGGGGGGATACTTAGTATTGTTTGGTCTTATAACAGTACCTTTATGCACCTGATATAGATTAATGCAATTCTTAAGTAATGTCATTTCAACATGCAGGTACTATTATCATGAAATATTAATGTTCGCCCCTGATTTTTAATTTACCAACACTGGAAGTGTTGAAGAAAAAGCCCCCAAACAGAAAAAACCCCATGCCTATAAGAGAACGCCCGGCTTGGTGGGTAACGAGTATAATGAACTCCACCAATAACCTATGTCGGATACAGTTCATTCCTGTGAGTAGTTCGACAAGTGGGACCCTGAAATAGGAACCAAATGCCAGGAATAGATCACTAAGTGCTACCCCCACGAGTTGTGCCCCTGATTCTATCATTAAACGTAGGCCCCTGAATTGTGCTGGTTGGTCGGTTCTTACTGTGAGATTATTGGATTTTGCAATATTTATTGATCTTTGCAAGGAAAATTTTGTGCGACAATTTTGTTTGGATTAAACAATTTCTTCGTGTCGAATGAAGTCCATTATTGAGTTTTAATGTTGTGCTTATGTAAAATAATTAGTTTTAATTTGTGTTCGAATGCTCAGGTTTATAAGTGTTTGATGAAGGATGGCTTAGTCCGTACTTCATTATGTACTTAAAGCATAATATGTACTCCTTGTCAGAAGACATAAAAATTTTTCAAGCTTAAATAGCCATATTGAAACATATGTCATGCATGAAGGATGTCTTACATAAGGTTAATGCTTGTCAGACATAATGTAATGTCCCAGAGGGTAGTTTAAGTTATGATCTTAGCTTTGGGAGCTAAGGATGAGAGTTAGAGTCTTTCCCCTCTGATTGCGCTAGGAAGAACTTTAATCTTCATTCTCCGGTTTACAAGGCCGGTGCTTTAAAATTAAGCTACAAGGGCATTATCAGTCAAGTATTTTGTTCTCTACCCAAGCAACTAGTGGGTTTAAGATTAAGAATAGGGTGAAATATAGTACGGAGGCAGTTTGTCCAATAATGATGAATGGGTGTTCAACTGGTATACCACCAATTCAAGTTAATACCAGCATGTCGGCTACGAGAAGTCAGAAAAGAATCTGAGAGGCGGGGCGAAATGTTAGTGCTCGTTGCTTGGAGGTGTGAAGAAATGGTACCAGTATTAAAATTAGGATTGAGAATAGAAGAGCTAAAACACCCCCGAGTTTATTGGGAATAGAGCGAAGAATGGCATATGCGAAGAGGAAGTATCATTCGGGTTTAATATGGGGCGGGGTAACTATTGGGTTGGCAGGGGTGAAGTTGTCTGGGTCTCCTAGAGCGTTTGGATAAAACAGGGCGAGAGATGTAAGTGCAGTTAGTATAATAATAAAGCCTAAGAGGTCTTTATATGAGAAGTAGGGGTGGAATGGAATTTTGTCTGCATCTGAGTTGAGACCTGCGGGATTATTGGATCCGGTTTCATGGAGAAATAGTAGGTGAAGAACTGTCGCAGCGAGGACGACGAAAGGGAGGAGGAAGTGGAATGCAAAGAAGCGAGTTAGAGTTGCGTTATCTACTGAAAATCCCCCCCAAATCCACTGTACTAGGGAGTTACCTACATATGGTACGGCTGATAGTAAATTTGTAATTACCGTAGCACCTCAAAAGGACATTTGGCCCCAGGGGAGAACATATCCTACAAAGGCTGTTATCATTACTAGCAAGAAAAGGATAACACCGATATTTCATGTCTCTTTATAGAGGTATGAGCCGTAGTAGAGGCCTCGAGCAATATGTATGTACAGACAAATAAAGAAAAATGAAGCACCGTTGGCATGTAGGTTCCGGATAAGTCATCCATAGTTTACATCTCGGCAGATATGTGCTACTGAAGAAAAAGCTGTAGAAATATCGGAGGTATAGTGTATGGCGAGAAATAGCCCTGTAAGAATTTGGGTAATTAGGCAGAGGCCTAGAAGTGAACCAAAATTTCACATGGCTGAAATGTTTGAGGGGGTGGGGAGATCAATTAGGGCATCATTAGCAATTTTTAGGATAGGGTGGGTTTTTCGTAGGTTTGCCATTAAGGGTTTCTATAGTTGAATTACAACGATGGTTTTTCGTATCATTGGTCCTGGTTAAATTCCGGGTGGAAATTATGGAATATTTTTCTTTTTTGTTCATAATATTATTAGTCTTAGGGGTGCTGGGAGTTGCTTCTAATCCTGCGCCTTATTTTGCAGCATTAGGCCTGGTGTTAGGGGCCGGAGGAGGGTGTGGGATATTAGCAGGTTGTGGGGGGTCTTTTGTCTCTTTGGTGCTCTTGTTAATTTACTTAGGGGGGATGTTAGTAGTATTTGCCTACTCTGCCGCTTTGGCCGCAGAACCCTACCCTGAGTCTTGAGGGGACTGGTCGGTTGCAGGGTACGTGGTCGGATATAGCCTATTGTGTGGTGTGGCGGCCATTTTGTGTGTTGGAAAGGAGGGGTGAGGGTCTTTTATAATGGATGAGTCTCACGGTTTCTCAACTTTACGTGGGGATTTTGGGGGTGTGTCGTATATGTATTGTTTGGGGGGAGAAATGTTGATGATTTGTGGGTGAGGTTTGTTACTTACTCTTTTTGTAGTCCTTGAGCTATCTCGTGGGCGAGAGCTTGGAGCTCTGCGGGCAATTTAGGTAAGTAGGACAATTAATGTGGCAATAATAGATGTTAAAAGGAAAGCGCTTAAGTAGGTTTTAATTAGGCCTTGCTGGGGGTCGTTAGTTACTTTAATTATTGAAATTTGAGTTGTGGCTGTTCCTTTTGGGCCAGCTTTTTCAAACCAGGACTGGTCTACTGCTTGGGTGGCGGCGGTTTGGCCTAAGACCAGTATTGCTTTGGGGAAGGTTCGGTGAATGATCGAAGGATAGTATCCAAGTATATTTGAGAAGTTGTGGGGTTTAATTTTTGGGGTTGTTTTCAGTTGTTTGTTAGTTAGGTTAGCAAGTTCTATGGCTATAATGAGGCCTACAATAGTGACAATAAGGGCCCCTAGCTTAAGGAGAGGAGGTATCGTTATGATTTGAGTTTTGTTTGGTATAAAGCTTGAGGTTAAGATGAGCCCAGCAATAATACTTCCCCAGGCAAGCCGTTTAATTGGGTTTAGTAAAGTAGTGGCATTTTCATTAATAGGTGAGAGAGGGAGGAACCGGGGCTGGCCTATTGATGCGAAGAAAATAATTCGGAAGCTGTAGATTGCTGTAAAAGAGGTTGCTAATAGGGTTAAAGCTAGGGCTCAGGCGTTTAATAGGGATGTGTTTAGGGCTTCAATGATTGCATCTTTTGAGAAAAATCCTGCTAGAAAAGGGGTTCCCGTTAGGGCCAGGCTTCCCAAGGTTATACATGATGATGTAAAGGGTATTGTCTTGTGTAGGCCTCCTATTTTTCGAATATCTTGTTCGTTGTTAAGACTGTGGATTACCGAGCCTGAGCATAGAAAAAGTATGGCTTTAAAGAAAGCGTGGGTGCAAATGTGTATAAAGGCCAGCTGAGGCTGATTTAGGCCGATGGTGACTATTATAAGGCCCAGTTGGCTAGATGTTGAAAAGGCTACAATTTTTTTAATATCATTTTGTGTTAGGGCACAGGCTGCTGTAAAAAGGGTTGTAAGTGCTCCAAGACAAAGACAGGTCGTGAGGGCTGTTTGGTTATTTTGTATAATCGGGTGGAGACGAATTAGAAGAAAGATTCCAGCCACGACTATTGTGCTTGAGTGTAATAGGGCAGATACCGGTGTTGGGCCTTCTATTGCGGCGGGCAGCCACGGGTGAAGTCCAAATTGAGCCGATTTTCCTGTGGCCGCGAGGATAAGTCCTATAAGGGGAAGAGTAAGATCTATATTTTGAGTTGTGGCAAAAATTTGTTGAAGTTCTCAGCTATTTATGTTTATTGCTAATCAGGCTATGCTTATAATTAGGCCGATGTCCCCTACACGGTTATAAAGTACAGCTTGTAGTGCTGCGGTGTTGGCGTCTGCCCGTCCGTATCATCAGCCGATTAGGAGAAAAGATATAATACCCACCCCTTCTCACCCAATGAAAAGTTGGAATATATTGTTGGCTGTAACCAAGGTTACTATGGCAATTAAAAATATTAGTAAATACTTGAAGAAGCGGTTTATGTACGGGTCTGTTGACATATATCAGGAGGCAAATTCTAAAATTGATCAAGTAACGTAAAGTGCAATTGGTGTAAAAATAATAGAAAACTGGTCAAATTTAAAGCTTATGTTTAGGTCAAATGTTATTGTATTAATTCAAGATCAGTTTGTTGTGATTGCCTCTAAGCCCTGGTCCAAAAAAATGCATAATGGGGCCAGACTGATGAAGAAGGCTATTTTAACGGCTGTTTTTACCTGGTCGAGGGCCCAGGTCTTTTTTTGGGGTGTTGGGTTTAGGGTTGTAATAATTGGAAGGATGAGAACAGTTAGTGTAAGAATTAGGGCTGAGGTAAATATTAGGGTAGTGCTGTGCATAGTCTATGCTTGGAGTTGCACCAAGAGTTTTTGGTTCCTAAGACCAACGGATGAACTATTATCCTTCAGAGACCAAGGGACCCATGGACTCTAACCGTGGTTTGGAAAAATTAGCACTCTCCCAAAATTACTTTCTCCCTTGGTTAACAAGAAGGTTTTATCTTCTATCTCCAGAATCACAATCTAGAATTTTATTTAAACTATGTTTACATATACATCACCCTCACATAAGTTCGGGTTTTACCATGAGGAGAATAAGGGGGGTAAGATGTAGTGTAATTAATAGGTGTTCTCGTGTATGGGAGGGTTCTAGGCCGATAATGTGGTTGGGGGTTGGGCCTCGTTGCGTCATTAAAAATATGTAGAGGGAATATGCGGCTGTAATAAGGGTTCCAAGTCCTGTTAAGATAATTGTGAGTCGGGACCAGTTAAATATTGATGTAATAATTATTAATTCTCCTATCAGATTGGGGAGGGGTGGAAGTGCCAGGTTTGCTAATGAGGAAATAAATCATCAAGTTGCTATAAGAGGAAGGAGAGTTTGTAGTCCTCGTGCTAGAAGTAGGGTCCGGCTGTGTGTTCGTTCATAATTGGTATTTGCTATACAGAAGAGAGCTGAGGAGACAAGGCCATGAGCAATTATTAGAATAATTGCCCCCGTAAACCCTCATGGTGTTTGAATTATGATGCCGGCGGCTACGAGTCCTATATGACTAACCGAGGAGTAGGCGATTATAGACTTTAGGTCTGTTTGTCGTATACAGATTGAACCTGTCATGATAATTCCTCAGAGGGCGAGTACGATGAAAGGGTAGGCGAGTTCTTTAGTTATAGGAGTTAGTACTGTTATAACTCGCATCATTCCATAACCCCCTAATTTTAATAATACTGCGGCAAGTACCATTGAGCCAGCAATTGGGGCCTCTACATGTGCTTTGGGAAGTCAAAGATGGACTCCGTATAGTGGTATTTTTACTAGGAAAGCAATTAAGCACGCAGCTCATCAAAATTTAACGCCTCAGGAGGATATGTGGATGTCCGCGTGCTGAATAATAAATATGGATAGTGTGCCGAGGTCTTTTTGAAGAGCTAAAAGAGCGACTAACAAGGGAAGAGACCCTGCTAAGGTATAAAACAGAAAATATGTACCTGCGTTCAGGCGTTCCGCTTGATTTCCTCAGCGAGTGATAATGATAAGGGTGGGAATCAGTGTTGCTTCAAATATGATGTAAAATATCATCACTTCTGTTGAGCCAAAAGCTAGGATTAAAAAAATTTGCAAGAATGTTAGTAGTATAATGAACGTTCGTTGTCGGCTGATCGGTTCGGTTGATATATGGTTTTGGCTGGCGATAATTATCAGCGGGAGTAGTCAACAAGAGAGGATTAAGAGGGGGGTGGATAATGGGTCAGTTGCTAGGTAGAAGTTTGATGTGGATCATCCTGTTTCTGATTCTCATTTTATTCAGGTGAGGCTAACAATTGCGATTATTAGGCCCTGTGCGGAGGTGGTAATTCAAAGCCACTTCTTGTCCACTATTCAGGCTGTGGGGATCATTATGATAGTTGGGATTAGGACTTTTAGCATTGTAGTAGATTTAGGGCTTTTAAATGGTCTGTCCCGTGGGTACGAGAGGTGGCTACTAATAGGGCCAACCCCGCGCTTGCCTCACAAGCAGAGAATGCTAGTAATATCATAGGGGTTGGTGAGAAAACACTCGAGTCTATTTGAATTGATCAGAGAGCTATGGCTACATAGAGGGAAAGCATTATAGCCTCTAAGCAGAGAAGTGCGGACAAGAGGTGTTTCCGGTGAAAAGCGAGGCCGGATAGCCCAAGAATAAATGCAGTGGTGAACGAGAAATGGATTGGGGTCATAAGACGGCCATGGGGTTGATCCACGATTTGCTGAGCCGAAATCAGCGGTCTTTCCTTAGACTAACCATCTATTCGGCCCACTCTAAGCCTCCTTGAGCTCATTCGTAGGCGAGGCCGATGGTTAGTAAGATAATAATTAGTGTAGCCCAAAATAGGGTTTGGGTTGTGGTCACCAGTTGATTTCCTCAGGGGAGGGGAAGAAGCAGGGCAATTTCTAGATCAAACAGTAAAAAAAGAATTGCTACTAGAAAGAAACGTATTGAAAAAGGTAGGCGGGCGGACCCTAAGGGGTCAAACCCGCACTCGTAAGGGGAGAGTTTCTCTGAGTCTGGGTTTATTTGCGGGAGTCAAAATGATACAAAGATCAATACGCATGATAGGGCTGTTGTGATCATAAAAATTGAAATAATTGGGTTCATTATCTTTCCCTGGGCTTTAACCAGGATTAAATAATTGGAAGTCATTTGTATTGGGTTGATACTAGAAAGATTATGAGCCTCATCAGTAGATTGAGATATAAAGGAATAGTCACACTACGTCAACGAAGTGCCAGTATCATGCTGCGGCTTCGAACCCGAAATGGTGCTCTGATGTAAAGTGATACTTTACTTGTCGCAGGAGACACACTGCTAGGAATGTTGAGCCAATAATTACGTGTAATCCGTGGAATCCTGTTGCTACAAAAAATGTTGATCCGTAGACTCCATCGGCAATTGTGAAAGGTGCTTCATAATATTCTATTGCTTGAAGAAAGGTAAAATAGAAGCCAAGGAGAATGGTAAGGGTGAGAGATTGAATTGCTTGTTTTCGTTCGCCTTCTATAATGCTGTGGTGGGCTCATGTGACGGTAACGCCGGAGGCTAGGAGTACAGCGGTGTTTAGTAAAGGAACCTCGAACGGGTCCAGTGTAATAATTCCGGTGGGGGGTCAGCAGGCCCCAAGTTCTGGTGTGGGGGCTAGGCTAGAGTGATAAAATGCTCAGAAGAAGCCTAGAAAAAAGAAAACTTCTGAGGTAATAAATAAGATTATTCCATATCGCAGGCCTTTTTGGACAGGGGGTGTGTGGTGTCCTTGGAAGGTCCCTTCTCGTACAATGTCCCGTCATCATTGGTATATTGTGAGTAGAAGTAGTAATATTCCTAACGTAATTAGGGTTAAAGATTGAAAATGAAATCATATAGCGGTTCCAGAAGTAACTAGTAGGGCAGCAACTGCCCCTGTTAGAGGTCATGGGCTTGGATCAACTATGTGGAATGCGTGTGCTTGGTGTGCCATTATACGTTTTCTTGCAGGTAGAGGCTTAGAAGTAGAACAAATACGTAAGCTTGAATTATGGCAACAGCTACTTCAAGAAGAGTGAGAAGAAAAAGCACTAAGGCTGTGAGGACTGCTACGGTAGGTATTAGTGGAAGAAGAACAAAGACGGCAGTAGCAATAAGTTGAATTAAGAGGTGGCCTGCTGTTAAGTTTGCTGTGAGTCGAACGCCTAGTGCAAGTGGGCGGATAAATAGGCTAATTGTTTCAATGATAATAAGGACTGGAATTAGAGGAACAGGAGTCCCTTCGGGGAGTAGGTGTCCAAGGGCGACTGTTGGTTGGTTTCGTATTCCAATAATAACTGTTGCTAACCATAAGGGTACTGCGAATGCTATATTTAGCGATAGTTGGGTGGTTGGGGTAAATGTATAGGGAAGAAGCCCCAATAGGTTTATTGAAATTAGAAACAGCATTAGAGACGCGAAAAGTGTTGCTCACTTGTGGCCTGCTAGGCTTAAAGGTGTAAAGATTTGTTGTGTAAACAAGCCGATAAATCAGCCTTGTAATGTTAGGAGCCGGTTATTAAGTCATCGGGGGGTACAAGTTGGATAAAGAACTCAAGGTAGAAGAAGAGCAAGACCTATAAGGGGGATGCCTATAAGTGTGGGGCTTATAAATTGGTCGAAGAAGTTTAATGCCATGGTCAGTTTCAGGGGTTTGTGGTTGTCGTTTCTGTGGTACGGGGGTTAGGTTCATTATTGAAAGTGTGTGACATAACTTTGGTGGGTGCAATAAAAAGGAACACTAATCAGGAGAAGACTAGGATTACAAATCAAGGGCTTGGATTTAGTTGGGGCATATCACTAAGGGTGGTCGGAAGCACCAATCTTTAGCTTAAAAGGCTAACGCTAGGTCCTGTTTAGCTTCTTAGTGAGGCGTCTTCAAGTATTGTAGATGATCAGGCTTCAAAGTGATGTAGAGGGACTGTTTCTACTACGATGGGTATAAAACTGTGGTTTGCGCCGCAAATCTCGGAACATTGTCCGTAATAAACTCCGGGTCGGGCAGCGATGAATGCTGTTTGATTAAGTCGTCCTGGTACTGCATCTATTTTAACACCTAGAGCAGGAACTGCTCATGAGTGAAGTACATCTTCTGCTGTTACTAATACCCGTACAGGGGATTCTATTGGAACTACTATTCGGTGGTCTGTTTCTAATAGACGAAATTGCCCTGGAGCCAGGTCTTGGGTAGGAACTATATAGGAGTCGAAGCTTAAGTCTTCGTAATCAGTATACTCATAGCTTCAATATCATTGATGCCCGATGGCTTTAATAGTAAGGTGTGGATCATTAATTTCGTCCATCAGGTAGAGGATGCGTAATGATGGAAGTGCAATTAGGATTAAAATGACCGCTGGTAAGACGGTTCAAACAATCTCAATCTCTTGGGAGTCTAAGATATACGTATCTGTTAGTGTAGTTGTGACCATGGCCACAATAATGTAAAGGACCAGGGTGCTAATCAAGAATACAATTATTAATGCATGGTCGTGGAAATGAAGAAGTTCTTCTATTACAGGAGATGCTGCGTCTTGGAAGCCTAGCTGAGCGGGGTATGCCATTAAGATGCGCGGGATTCTAACCCACAATTCCGTCTTGACAAGGCGGTGTAATTTTTGTTACTAGCATCTTATAAAAGAGAGTGGCAGAGTGGTGATGCGGTCGGCTTGAAACCGTCTTATGGGGGTTCAATTCCTTCCTTTCTTGAATATTTAACTACTTTACCATATAGTGGGTTGGTATCTCAAAATTTGTAGTCTCATGCTGGGTGAACACGGACATACCCGGGCTCCTCAAATGTGTGGTAAGGAGGAGGACATCCGTGTAGTCACTCCACGTTTGTTGGGGTAAGTTCTACTCATTTAACAGTTCGTTTTGAAGCAAAGGCTTCTCACAGGATAAAGAGGAACAGAATTACGGCTGTAAGAGACACTAAAGAGCCAATAGAAGAAATTGTGTTTCATAGGGTGTAAGCGTCAGGGTAGTCTGAGTAGCGTCGAGGTATTCCAGCTAGGCCTAAAAAATGCTGAGGGAAGAAGGTAAGATTTACGCCGATAAACATAATTCCAAAGTGGATTTTAGTTCAGGTATCATGTAGGGTATATCCTGTAAACAATGGGAATCAATGTACGAAGCCCCCCATAATTGCAAATACTGCTCCTATAGAAAGAACATAGTGGAAGTGCGCTACTACGTAATAGGTGTCGTGAAGAACAATGTCAATGGATGAGTTGGCTAACACAATCCCTGTCAGGCCCCCGACTGTAAAAAGGAAAATAAAGCCTAGAGCTCAAAGAAGAGGTGTTTCTCATTTGATCTGTCCCCCATGAAGGGTAGCGAGCCAGCTAAAAACTTTTACGCCCGTTGGGATGGCAATAATTATTGTGGCGGAAGTAAAATAAGCGCGAGTGTCTACATCTATTCCTACTGTAAATATATGATGTGCTCACACGATGAACCCTAAGAGCCCGATTGCTATCATGGCTCAAACTATTCCTATATAGCCGAAAGGTTGAGGTTTACCAGCGTAATATGCGACGATATGGGAAATCATGCCGAAGCCGGGTAAAATAAGAATATATACTTCGGGGTGGCCGAAAAACCAAAATAGATGTTGATAAAGAATAGGATCTCCTCCTCCAGCAGGGTCAAAGAAGGTTGTATTTAGGTTTCGGTCAGTTAGAAGCATCGTGATCCCAGCAGCTAGAACCGGTAAAGAGAGTAAGAGAAGTACTGCGGTGACTAATACGGCTCATACAAATAAAGGCGTTTGATACTGTGTGATGGCAGGGGGTTTTATGTTAATAATAGTTGTAATAAAGTTAATTGCCCCTAGAATTGATGAAACTCCGGCTAGGTGGAGAGAAAAGATGGTTAGGTCAACAGATGCTCCGGCGTGGGCGAGATTACCCGCAAGAGGGGGATAGACAGTCCATCCAGTACCTGCCCCTGCTTCAACACCGGAGGAGGCCAGAAGCAGGAGGAAGGATGGAGGTAATAATCAGAAGCTCATATTGTTTATTCGGGGGAACGCCATGTCAGGGGCCCCAATTATAAGAGGAATAAGTCAGTTCCCGAAACCTCCAATTATAATGGGCATTACTATAAAGAAAATTATTACGAAGGCATGTGCTGTTACGATTACGTTGTAAATTTGGTCATCACCTAAAAGAGCCCCGGGCTGACTTAATTCAGCTCGAATAAGAAGGCTCAGGGCGGTGCCGACCATCCCGGCTCAGGCACCAAATACTAAATATAGGGTGCCGATGTCTTTATGGTTGGTAGAGAAGAATCAACGGGTGATTGCCACAGGTAAGGTGGCCGAGCGTCTAGGCGGTGGGCTGTAGTCCCATAAACAAGGGTTTAATTCCTTTTCTTATCAAGCTTTATGGTGTAGTGCATGCCAGACTGCAAACCTGGTGGCGCAGGGTAACTCCTGCTAAAGCTTCCCCCTCCCCCGGAGACGGGGGAAGTAGATGGATGCCTGCTGGTTTTGGCGCCTAGCTGTTAACTAGGATTTTGAGGGATCGAGGCCCTCCCTTCTATCAAGGCCTTAGCTTAATTAAAGCGTTTGATTTGCATTCAGTTAATGTGGGATAGAGTCCCGCAGGTCTTAGCAGAGATTGGGAGGGTTTCACTCCCGCTTAAGGCTTTGAAGGTCTTTGGTCTAGCTATCCTAAATCTCTATGTTAATAGTGCTATAGCGGTGGGGGTAATTGGTAGTATTGCAACCGAGGCAACTGCTATGAGGGATAGAGGGGTTTTAATTGTTGTTTGTAGACGTCATGGGGCTTTGTTGTTATTTGTGTTAGGGGTAGAGGTTAAAGTTATGCTATAACAAAGCCGGAGATAAAAAAATAGGCTTAGAAGGGCGGAGAGAGCCAAGACGGTGGCGGTTACAGGGAGATGTTGTTTTGTTAGTTCCTGTAGGATTATTCATTTGGGCATAAAGCCTGTGAGAGGGGGTAATCCCCCTAAAGATAGGAGGGTAAGTATAGCAATAGTAATCATGGCGGGGGCTTTGGACCATATTGTTGAGAGAGCATTAATGCTTGTTGCCGAGACTGCTTCTAAGGCTATAAATGTTGCAGAGGTTATAATAATGTAGACTGCTAAATTTAGTAGTATTAGTTCGGGAAAATATTTTAGTACAATCATCATTCAGCCTATATGGGCGATCGAGGAATATGCTAGGATCTTACGCAGTTGTGTTTGGTTTAGGCCCCCTCAGCCGCCAATGAAGGCTGAGGTTAATCCTACAAGCAAAAGAACTGTGGGGTTAACATTAGGTGCCAGTTGGTAAATTAGGATTATGGGAGCGAGTTTTTGTCATGTTGAAAGAATCAGGCCTGTTGTCAGGCTTAAGCCTTGAAGGACTTCTGGCAATCATAGGTGGGTTGGGGCAAGTCCAATTTTTATTCCTAGGGAAATCATGGCTACGGTATTTGCCACAGGGTGGGTTAGTTGTTGAATATGTCACTCTCCTACAAGTCAGGCGTTTGAGGTGGTGGCGAATAATAGCACCGCAGCTGCAGCCGCTTGTGCGAGGAAATATTTTGTTGTAGCTTCCACCGCTCGGGGATGGTGGTGTTGTGTTATTAAAGGAATAATGGCGAGGGTATTAATTTCTAATCCTATTCACGCTAAGAGTCAATGAGAGCTGGCAAATGTGATGGTGGTTCCTAGTCCTAGGCTAGCAATAAGAATGAAAATTACTCAGGGGTTCATTAGTAAAAGAAGGATTTTAACCAACATGTTCGGGGTATGGGCCCGAGAGCTTAATTAGCTGATTTTACTAGGAGATAGTGTAATGGGAGCACGAAGAGTTTTGATCTCTTAAGTATGGGTTCGATCCCCCTTCTCCTAAGGAAGTGGGAGGGTTTTAACCTCCATGATCCACTCTATCAAAGTGGCCCTTTGGTTTCAGGCACGCTTCCTTTAGAGTTGGGGCGGTAGTCCTGCTAGTGCAACGGGGAGGGCCATGTTTCATATTAGTAGTGCTAGTGCTAGAGGAAGAAAGTTTTTTCACACCAGGTGTATGAGCTGGTCATATCGGAATCGTGGATAAGAGGCTCGCACTCAAAGAAATATAACAGACAGAAGAGCCGCTTTTAGTATAAGGTTAATTGTTGTTAGTTCAGGAAATAAGGGGTTATGTATGGCCCCTAGAAACAGAATCGTGGATAGGGTATTTATTAGAAGAATGTTTGAATATTCAGCTAGAAAAAATAGGGCGAATGGTCCACCTGCATATTCTACGTTGAAACCAGAGACAAGTTCTGATTCGCCCTCTGTGAGGTCAAAGGGGGCTCGGTTGGTTTCGGCTAAGGTTGAAACATATCATATAGCAGCTAGGGGCCATCCTGGGGCGAGAAGTCAGATGGCTTCCTGGGCGGTATTAAATATGGTCAGGTTAAACCCTCCGACTATGATCACTACGGAGAGCAGAATTAGCCCTAGGCTAACTTCGTAGGAAATTGTTTGTGCGACGGCTCGGAGGGCCCCAATTAAGGCATATTTTGAGTTTGAGGCTCAGCCCGAGCCTAAAATCGAATAGACGGCTAGACTAGAGAGGGCAAGCACAAATAGTATACCTAAATTTAAAGTAATGACGGGGTAGGGTATGGGAATGGGCGCTCATATTATTAGGGCAAGTGTTAGGGCAAGAGTTGGGGTTGCTAAGAAAAGGAAAGGGGAGGACGTTGAGGGACGAATGGGTTCCTTAATAAATAGTTTAACTCCGTCGGCGATAGGTTGTAATAGCCCATAAGGGCCTACAACATTTGGTCCTTTTCGTAGTTGTATATAACCTAAGACTTTTCGTTCTAGAAGAGTTAGGAAGGCCACAGCTAGTAACACGGGCACAATATATGCCAAAGGGTTGATAATGTGGGTTATGATTGAGTTCATAGCTGAAGGAGAGGATTTGAACCTCCGGTAGAAAGGGCTTAGGCCTTTTGCAATTACCAGGCTCTGCCACCTTAGCATGCCGTTATCTCTGGCAGTTGTGTCTTCCCCATTATCTGCTTTATATGGTTTCAGCGGGTTGGGGTGGGGCTTGTTTTCTCGTGGGCCCCCTTACTCCGGTCCTTTCGTACTAGGGGTAGGTTAGATCATAGATAGAAACCGACCTGGATTACTCCGGTCTGAACTCAGATCACGTAGGACTATTAATCGTTGAACAAACGAACCCTTAATAGCGGCTGCACCATTAGGATGTCCTGATCCAACATCGAGGTCGTAAACCCCCTCGTCGATATGGACTCTGGGAGGGGATTGCGCTGTTATCCCTAGGGTAACTAGGTCCGTTGATCAGGCTAGGCCTGGGTCATACTTAGTCAGAATTTCTGATACTTAGACTTGTTTGTCTTAGCTTAAGGGTTCTCCCGTTCTACATGGAGGCTTTTCTCTCCTCCACGGTCGCCCCAACCGAAGGCATGTTGATCATTAGCGTTTATTTCCCCAGGCTTTGATTGAAGAGAGGGTTTGGTGTACATGATCATTTGCCTAAAGCTCCATAGGGTCTTCTCGTCTTATGTTAACATGCCCGCTTCTGCACGGGCAGATCAGTTTCATTGACCAGGAAAAGGAGACAGTTAAGTCCTCGTTATGCCATTCATACAGGTCTCCATTTAAAAGACAAGTGATTACGCTACCTTCGCGCGGTTAGAATACCGCGGCCGTTAAACACTGCTGTCACAGGGCAGGCGGGACCTCTAATACTTCATTGTTAGCAAGAGGCGATGTTTTTGGTAAACAGGCGGGACTTTGTTTTGCCGAGTTCCTTCTCTTCCTTTTAGTCTTTCCCAGGCGCACTCCTGTGTTGGGGTGACGGTTATTCTGGCATGGTATTCTTGTATGTTCTTTTTCCTTTGCTTTGCCTTCTATTAGGTCCGTTAGTTATCAGTGGTTGGTCCTGTCTGACTCACAATCGTGCGGGGAGAGGGGCGTGGCCCCTCTTATTACTAGTTCTAGCATTATCTTCTCCATATATTCATGGGGGGGCTCAGTATTTTTTGGGGGGTGTGGTTTAGTTATTTTACATTCTTGGTTAAAGTATGCTTGAGCTTTAACGCTATCTTTACAGGTGGCTGCTTTTAGGCCCACTGGGGAAAATGCCTTGGGTTTTAATTCTTCCCCTCCCTAAGTAAGGTTGTATCCTTTTTCAAAAGGGCTGTACCCCTTTTGACTAACTGCTGTGTCTTACTTTCCTCTTTTTATATAGGGTTAGAAGTTCACGGCGCTGAACTTATATTCATTTTCTGAGCAACCAGCTATCACCAGGTTCGGTAGGCTTGTCACTTCTACTCGGGAGTCTCCCCACTCTTTTGCCACAGAGACGGGTTTGCCCCATTGGGCTGCTCCGAAGTAGCTCTCCTGGTTTCGGGGGGTCAAACTTAAGTTCTCTTTGCTTGGGCTTTCTTGCTAGATCATGATGCAAAAGGTACGAGATTTAGTCTCTGCTTTTTTTTGCTTTGTTGGGTTGTTTCACTTCTTTTTCAGCTTTCCCTTGCGGTACTTTTTCTATTGCTCTGGGGACCTTTTCTATCACCTATACTAGGGGGGTAGAATGTTTTAATATAGAATTATAGGCTCTTTATGTATATCTTGGAATTACGGTTGTGTTCAGGCTAGCTATTTGGCTTAGGACGACTCGATTTGCACGAGTGTCTTCTCAGTGTAAGGGAGGTGCATTTCTATTTAGCTACGTCCTAATTATTCCAAGTGCACCTTCCAGTACACTTACCATGTTACGACTTGCCTCCTCTCTATTGGTCTAAAATTTTATGTATGGGCATTTCGTTTTTCGAGGAGAGTGACGGGCGGTGTGTACGCGCCTCAGGGCCGGTTTCAAAAGAACTCTCTTCTTTCTTTTTACTGCTAAATCCACCTTCGGCCGCACATATTTCATTGTGCTCTTCGTAGTGTTCTGTTGCCAGAAAATGTAGCCCATCTCTTCCCCCTCCATTCGCTACACCTCGACCTGACGTGTTGGGTGATACCCGTTTTGCTTACTGTTGTTCTTTCAAAAGGTAAACTGGCGACGGCGGTATATAGGCGGGATTGGCAAGGAGGGGTGAGGTTAAACGGGGATCATCGGTTATAGGACAGGCTCCTCTAGGTGGGTTTGAGGCACCGCCAAGTCCCTTGGGTTTTAAGCTAGGGCTCGTAGTTCCCTGGCGGGCGAAGTTTGTAGGTTTATCGCCTTAGTTTAAGGCCAAGCATAGTGGGGTATCTAATCCCAGTTTGTATCTTGGCTGTCGTGAGTTCAAGATTAAGTTATTAGAACCACTTTCGTTGTTGGTCCTCGTGACCCCCATGACGTATGACAGCATAAGGGGTGTTTGGCTCTAGTCTGGTTTATCTCTAATCACACTTTACGCCGTGATGTGTCAATTCGGGCCTCTCGTATAACCGCGGTTGCTGGCACGAGTTTTACCGGCCCTATTAACCCTAACTAAGTCAAGCTTTCGCTCATGGCTTAATGTTTGTCACTGCTGCGTTCCCTTGGGGGTGTGGCTAAGCAAGGCGTTTTGGGCTACAAATGTGCGCCTGATGCCTGCTCCTTTTTTCCTGCCGGGGTGAAAGGGCATTCTCACAGGGGTGCGGGTACTTGCATGTGTAAGTTGGGTTACAACTGACGTTAAAGTCAGGACCAGGCTTTTTTGTTATTGGGGCTTTTCACGGCCCATCTTGGCATCTTCAGTGCCATGCTTTGGGTTAAGCTACATTAAC